CACAGTTGTCCATGTACCGGTGGACGATTCGGCGGCTACTGCAGCTCCTGCTTCTTCGGGCGGAACCCCAGGTTGAGGAGTTACTCGGAATGCCGCTAAGATATCAGTATCTTTGGTTTCGTAGTCAGGAGTATAATAAGTCAATTTATAATCTTTAACACCAGCTTTGAATCCAACACTTGCTTTAGTCTCTGTTTGTGGTGACATAAGTTCCTCCTTACAACTCATGAATTAAGAATTCTCACAACGACAAGGTCTGCTCAATATGGATTACGTGTGAATAAAATATCTGAGAAAAATCTTTCAAAAAATAGTCAACTAATATTATCAACTAATTAAAATGATAAAATGGTTCGTTATTAGACCATGTATTTGATTCAACAAATACATCATTATTCTATACTCTTTCATATATATGGCGCAACCCAATCCTTGTTTAGAAAGTTTATAATTGAATTGATTCCCTTCTAATTTTTCATCTAAGTATCTATAAATACTAACAAAAATGCACTCTTGACAGTGATATATGTTGTATATGTAAATCCTAGATGTGAAAATAGGCATAATTCGTCCATGAAAAAGGTATAAAAAAGAATAGACAGAAATGCATATGCAAAAAAACAATAACCAATGAGATCGAAATACTAAATCATAAATCGAGTTCGGGTTGGAATTCCATAGATAATATAGACGGTATTTTCTATAATGATAGAAAAATGAAACATACTTAACTTAACTCATGATTCCTGTTCTTGATATTAAAAAAAGGATTGGTTGAACTTGAAAATTTAGTCAGTAAACAATGGAATTGGATTGCTTTGGACGGTACTAACTAAATACAGTGTTAACCCCGTTTATTTCTTATTGAATTAACCGATCAACTTCCTATCGGACATTTATTTTTTGATTAGGTACTATTCCAAAAAAATTTCGACATATTTCGTTTTATTATGAGAATCAATCCTACTACTTCTGGTCCTATGATTTCCACACTTGAAGAAAAAAACTTAGGACGTATCGTTCAAATTATTGGCCCAGTACTGGATGCCCTTTTTCCCCCAGGAAAGATGCCTAATATTTATAACGCTTTGGTAGTTAAAGGTCGAGCCGGTCAACAAATTAATGTGACTTGTGAGGTACAGCAATTATTAGGAAATAATCGAGTTAGAGCTGTAGCTATGAGTGCTACAGATGGTCTGATGAGAGGAATGGAAGTGATTGACACGGGAGCTCCTCTAAGTGTTCCGGTTGGCGGGGCTACTCTCGGACGAATTTTCAACGTTCTTGGAGAACCTGTTGATAATTTAGGGCCTGTAGATACTCGCACAACATCTCCTATTCATAGATCTGCGCCTGCCTTTATACAGTTAGATACGAAATTATCAATCTTTGAAACAGGGATTAAAGTGGTGGATCTTTTAGCTCCTTATCGTCGTGGGGGAAAAATCGGGCTATTTGGGGGAGCTGGGGTGGGTAAAACAGTCCTCATCATGGAATTGATCAACAACATTGCCAAAGCTCATGGGGGTGTGTCTGTATTTGGCGGAGTAGGCGAGCGTACTCGTGAAGGAAATGATCTTTACATCGAAATGAAAGAATCTGGAGTGATTAATGAAAAAAATATTGCAGAATCAAAAGTGGCTCTAGTCTATGGTCAAATGAATGAACCACCGGGAGCTCGTATGAGAGTTGGTTTGACTGCCCTAACCATGGCGGAATATTTCCGGGATGTTAATGAACAAGACGTGCTTCTATTCATTGACAATATTTTTCGTTTCGTCCAAGCAGGATCAGAAGTCTCCGCCTTATTGGGGAGAATGCCTTCTGCAGTGGGTTATCAACCCACCCTTAGTACAGAAATGGGTTCTTTGCAAGAAAGAATTACTTCTACCAAAGAGGGATCTATAACTTCGATCCAAGCAGTTTATGTACCTGCGGACGATTTGACCGACCCTGCTCCTGCCACGACATTTGCACATTTAGATGCTACTACCGTACTATCAAGAGGATTAGCTGCCAAAGGTATTTATCCAGCGGTAGATCCTTTAGATTCAACGTCAACTATGTTACAGCCTGGCATCGTTGGCGAGGAACATTATGAAACTGCGCAAAAAGTTAAGCAAACTTCACAACGTTACAAAGAACTTCAAGACATTATAGCTATCCTTGGGTTGGACGAATTATCCGAAGAAGATCGTTTAACTGTAGCAAGAGCACGAAAAATTGAGCGTTTCTTATCACAACCCTTCTTCGTAGCAGAAGTATTTACGGGTTCTCCAGGGAAATATGTTGGTCTCGCAGAAACAATTAGGGGGTTTCAACTCATTCTTTCCGGAGAATTAGATAGTCTTCCCGAACAGGCCTTTTATTTGGTGGGTAACATCGATGAAGCTACCGCGAAAGCTATGAACTTAGAAGTGGAGAATAAATTGAAGAAATGACCTTAAATCTTTGTGTACTGACTCCTAATCGAATTATTTGGGATTCAGAAGTGAAAGAAATAATTTTATCTACTAATAGTGGCCAAATTGGCGTATTACCAAACCACGCACCTATTGCCACGGCCGTAGATATAGGTCTTTTGAGAATACGCCTCAATGACCAATGGTTAACGGTGGCTCTGATGGGCGGTTTCGCTAGAATAGGTAATAATGAGATCACCATTTTAGGAAATGATGCGGAGATAAATACTGACATTGATCCGCAAGAAGCTCAACAAACTCTTGAAATAGCTGAAGCTAACTTGAGTAGAGCTGAGGGTAAAAGACAAGTAATTGAAGCCAATCTAGCTCTTAGACGAGCTAGGACACGAATAGAGGCTATCAATGTTATCTCCTCCTAGACAAACAACAATACATCAAATCAAAATAATCAAAAGAAGTTCTTTATTATACACTACACCACCAATTGAACATAATCAAGTGTAATCTGATACAACGAAAAAAAGAAGATGGGTAGAAAAACTTATTGGATACCGCAGTCAATGGTATCTAATAAGTTGTACCTACTATTGGATTTGAACCAATGACTTCTGCCGTATGAAAGCAATACTCTAACCACTGAGTTAAGTAGGTTATTTATCACCACAAAAAACTCATCACTCCGGGGATTATAGATAGAATATAATTTCTAAGCAATCCTAATTCGTTAACAGTAAACGGTTCGGAGAGCTATCATGTGGGATCATCAGCTGCCCATCTTGACAAGAAATTATCTATATGTTAAGATATCTATGACAAGGGCTATAGCTCAGTTAGGTAGAGCACCTCGTTTACACGTGCGCCAATGCTTTTCAAAAGAAGTCAGTTATACAATGAATATAATTCATCTTATTGAGATGAAAAATCGATGTCTTACTCCATAGATTTGAGGGAACAGTAGCCTGACAAATATGTGGTTTGGTTCGGTCCGATTTAGGTGCGGATTTAAGTGCCAAATAGAACCTATCGTTGATTTTCTAATTGATAAGGTAAATACCCAGTCCATTCAATGCTAGGCATAATGAGTATAAGGACCTCAAAATAATCTTTTTTCGTCCTATGAACTTTAAGGTGTATGAAGTCTCATATTTGACTCTTGCGGAGGAGTGATAGAGAGTCCATTTAACTTAGATTGATCTAGACCGGAAGCAGACCTAATTCAAAGTAATCCTTCTTTGAAAGACTTTGGTATTACTCCTAGATCAGAATTCAAATAATGAATCAGAGTGCACGGAACTATCTTATTATCTTCCTATGAAGAAAAAATATGGTGGACTAACTGATCTTTACATCAATTGATGAAAGAGCCCAATGCAACAAAATGCATGTTGGGTCTTTGAAACAGTTCGAATCATTTCGATAATAATAAGTTTGATCTGTTTTACCGAGAAGGTCTACGGTTCGAATCCGTATAGCCCTAATACAGTCTATTTTTATATAGACATTCCATTTGAGTTTAGAATAGATAGATGGTCAGTCGATCTATAGAAATGAAAGCATTACCACATACATATGTAAAGTAAATATGTAGGGACAAGAAAAAAATAATCCATTCTTTCTAATCTAATGGATTCAATCGGTATGGTATTTGTGAAATCTCGGATAAAATATCCATACTTATTAATAAATCTTCGTGAATGGAATTACATATGACTTTTTTTCTCTTTTCCTGTTCGCGATCAAAGAATTAGTGATACATTTTCTTTTGGTATACCCAATCCCAGTCAATTTATGAAGTGAAAATCATGATCCTGTATAGAAACTCCAAGACCTAACTAAATATAATCCTAAGTCACATGGATTCAGAACTATTCTTAGTCTTGTATTTGTAGAAGTCCGCTTTTTGGTAAAACAAGAACCCCAATTGATTATTTCAGAGATCCCTAAATGTATCAACATTTCTTCAACTCTATTTTATGCTATGAGTTGAGTTGTTTTGGGGATTTGTTTTGTCGAATTGTTCAATAATGTGTGATTCTTTTCTTTATATTGATAATATATATTCCTTTTCATTATAAGGAAACATAGTATTATAGTTCTATTTATTTTATTAGTTTATTTATTAGTTTATTAGTATTTATACTATGAATCAAAATAAATGTAAGCGAGACTCCGTTGGATGAATGTTTAAACAAGACATGCCGCACAGCAAACAAACTCTAAGTTATGTGGTTTGATTCAATCAAAATCAATTCTTCTTTCGATTAAGAAGTTCTATAAATCAATTGATAATCCCAATCCGGAATCGAATAATTCAGTATATTCCAGATTAATAGGAGTACATTTATGTTTTTGCTTCACGAATATGATATTTTCTGGGCATTTCTGATAATATCAAGCATTATTCCTATCTTGGCATTTCTAATTTCCGGAGTTTTAACCCCGATTAGGGAAGGATCAGAGAAACTCTCTAGTTATGAATCGGGTATAGAACCTATGGGGAATGCTTGGTTACAATTCCGAATCCGCTATTACATGTTTGCTCTAGTTTTTGTTGTTTTTGATGTTGAAACGGTCTTT